GCCTCTTGTTTTCCTTTGATATTTGGATTTTCACTAAAATTTGGATTGATATTCAAATTAAAAAGAAGTAAGTTGCTTGGGATAAACCAAGGTTTCTCTTTATATTTATGATAAAGTATTAAAAACTCTGGAAATAAAAAAACTTTCGAATTCGATATGAGGTGATTTAAGATTAAGAATTTTTCATTCATTCCCATCCAATCAAAAAAGACCTTTTTATAATTGATTTCGGAATTTGATTTAATTGGAAGATAAAAAAGACCATTATTATGAGAATTCTCCGTTATTTGGTCCTTATTAGGTTCAACCTGAATATTTGTATTAAATTTCCAACCCAAATATTTTCTATCTGTATTTTTTTCCATATATATAATATCACTTTTTTCTAGATAATTCTTGATAGGAATATTATTGAGTATGTTAAAAAAAGTTTCTTTATTTTTGGTGGAATTTTCTTGCTTCTTTATTGTTTCTAATGATGATCTATAAATATCAGACTTATTCTTAGTTTCAGAATTAATATATTTATATGAGAAAAGATCATATCTATAGTTTTTTTGAAAATTCTCCTCTTTATTTGGTAATAAATATACTTTCAAATTTTGTTTTTTTTTGTAATCCAATAATGGGTCTTTTTCATAGGAATACCTTTTCTTTAAATCATCATTTTGAGACATATGACATTGATTTATTTGATTTCGCCATTTTTGTGGGACTAATGTAGACCATGTAATCTGAGATAAATCATATTGATAATGACTTCTTAACCAGTTTTTCCATGGATTCTTTTCATAATTTGAAAGTTTGTTATGTTTGGAATCAAATATTCCTTGTGTTCCAAAAAAATCCTTTATTTCATTCTTAAGAAAAAAAGATGGTCCATTATATTGAAGAATAGATCTTAACTTATTGAAGTTAATAACTTGGGTTCGTGATAATTTAAAAAATACATATTTTTGTGACAAGTAAGATAAATCAAAAAAAATATGTGGCTTCTGCTTACTATTTCTAAGATTATCAAAAGCCTTTTTTATAGTCATAGGCGAAATGAAGTCAATTTTATTTTGTTTTTTTTTATTAATTCTTTCTTTATCTTTATTTATTTCATTATTGTCAATGTATTTTTCAAGAATTTTTTTTGTTGATTCCATAAAAAGTTGTAGAGAAATTCTGCGCATATTAATTATACATAAAAAGATATCTACGTATATTTTTTCAATGCAAAATTGAAATATTAATTCAATATTTTTTCTTTTTAATATTTTCCAAATTTTTGGAGGTGATTCTCGATTATTCTTTTTATTTTTTTTCATTATTTCTATTTGATTTCTGATTGTGTTTCTTCTATCAATTCTATGTTTAATCTCTTCTTTTGCCTGTGAATAATCTCTAGATTTATTTTGACTAAATGATTCATGAATTATCTGAGTGCTGATTATCGAATCCTTTTCTGTTTGAGTTTCACTTGATTCATATATTTCTCTCGGTATAAATAATGGAATTTTCTTTCCTATTTGTTTTAAAAATAAAAATGCTTTTTCTTGTTGCTTTGTTATTTTTTTTAAAACTCTTTGAACTATAAAATTCAAATTTCTTATTTCGACTTTGTAGTCTATATCTTTAAAAACGGGTTCAAAAAAGGAAGGTGTTTTTCGAGGAGGACCAAAAGGATATTCTGTTTCCATTCCCAAAACTGTTAAAAAACAAGAATCAAAATCATCTTGTTGCTTTCGATCTCTATCAGAGAGTCGTAGCTTAGATCCGTGCCACGGTTTCAAATGAAAAGGATATAAGATTTTGATCTGAAAACCTTCTATTAACCAATTTGTAGGAAATTCTGTTTTGGAGAATTGAAGACCATTATAGCTGCACTTTAAATAAATTTCTCTATTCCAATCTTGGAAATCCTCATACCATTCCGGAGATTGCCGTAATAAAATACGGCCAATATTCTTAGCTATTATCAATAAGGGTAATTTAATATACCTTCTAAAAATTGATTGTGCTAGTAACAGAATACTTCTTGTTTTTTGTGCATATGGAATGTTTTCCCAGAATTCCATTGCGTCTTCCTGGTTGTTTTTTTTTATTTGGAATTGTTGATCTAAAATTTCAAATTCTGACTTTTTACCCAACGAATCTCTAATATTAAAAAAAAGCTTCATTAGGTCGGATATAGGAAAAGGAAAATCTTCCATTTTTTCCAAAAAAAGAGGGGAATGGGGATTTCCTTGAGACGGTCCCCAAATAACCATTTTACGCCTTTGACTGCGCATAGATCCTTTGATTACGGCTCGACGAAAATCTGGTTCTTCCAAATAACTTATAAAACCCGAATCTCTATTAAATTTTGTATAAAGATTATAATTCTTGAAATTAGATTTCTTAAAACTTCGTTTGGAACGAGTTAAAAAAGCTATACGTTTAAATTTTCTTGTTCGAAGCTGGTGATCCAGCCCTTGCATTATGCCTTGTTCTTTTCGTCGTTTTTTAAACATTT